ATGTAGAAAAATGAAAGGATGATAGAAAGAGAGAATAAAGATCTCAATGATATATGATTCCAATATGTATGGTTTATGAAAAATCACTCCATAAAAAAAAGCAGTGTGATAAAGCATCAACATCAATATACAATAAATATAATATATAATATAATAAAAAATAGAATTAATATATGATCTATGATCATAATAATAAAGAATCTAAATATAAATAATTACTAAATAATAATAATCTAATCAATAATCAATATAGAGATTATCTATCTAATAAGATAGAATAAGGATATAAATAATAGAAACATAGATGAATAATTGAATCGAGCTTCGGGTTAAGAAAACTGAGGAGATTGACTCAGAAACAAATAACTGATTTTGTTGGGAGCTCCATTGCAGAGTTCAGGCCTAAGCATTAATGGAGAAGCTATGGGAACGATGGAACCTGTGACTACATAGGATTTGATTGAAAAAGAATCAATCCTAATGATTCATTGGGTAGGATGGCGGAATGAACCAAGAATAACATAGATTTCTTCTGACTAGTCATAAAATGACCCTACAAATAAAAGAGAAAAGAGTCAATATTCGCCCGCGTAACCTTTTGTTTTATATTTTTTATTTTTATATTTATTTTTCATTTATTGTATGACTTTTTGGATGATTCAATATGAGGTAAAGTTAAATACTTTAGAAAATTTTTTATAAAGTAAAAGAAATAAGCATTATCCATAAACAAACACGTCTAGTGATTCGCGAGGAGCTGGATGAGAAGAAACTCTCATGTCCGGTTCTGCAGTAGAGATGGAATTCAGAAACAACCATCAACTATGACCCAAAAAGAACCAGATTTCGTAAACAACATAGAGGTAGAATGAAGGGAATATCTTGCCGAGGCAATCATATTTGTTTCGGAAGATATGCTCTTCAGGCACTTGAACCTGCTTGGATCACAGCTAGACAAATAGAAGCAGGGCGAAGATCAATGACACGATATGCACGTCGTGGTGTAAAGGTATGGGTACGTATCTTTCCCGACAAACCTGTTACAGTAAGACCTATGGAAACACGTATGGGTTCGGGGAAGGGATCCCCCGAATATTGGGTATCCGTTGTTAAACCGGGCCGAATACTTTATGAAATAAGTGGAGTATCAGAAACTGTAGCCAAAGCAGCTATGAAAATAGCTGCATGCAAAATGCCTATACGAACTCAATTTGTTATTTCAGGATCAGGATAGGTAAACAAAAGTAAGTAAAGGTGTATTGAGAATGAAAAAACAAACGCGGATTTATTTATCTCTGGACAGACAATATTTATTTTTTCCCTTGTCCCTTGCATTGACATAAGAGATAAAAAAAAAAAAAAAAATGATATGATTCAATCTCAGACCCTTTTAAATGTAGCGGATAACAGCGGAGCTCGAGAGTTGATGTGTATTCGAATCATAGGAACTGGTAATCAACGATATGCTCATATTGGCGATGTTATTGTTGCTGTAATCAAAGAAGCAGTGCCCAACATGCCTCTAGAAAGATCAGAAGTAATTAGAGCTGTGATTGTACGCACGTGTAAAGAACTCAAACGTGACAATGGCATGATAATACGATATGATGACAATGCAGCGGTTATCATTGATAAAGAAGGAAATCCAAAAGGAACTAGAATTTTTGGTGCGATTGCTCGGGAATTGAGACAGTTGAATTTTACTAAAATAGTTTCATTAGCACCCGAAGTCTTATAGTCTTCTAAATCAGACTAGTAGGTTAAAATAGGACATACTTTATTTTATATTTCTATTCTCTATATTATTATTATTATAATTATTATATTAATTAATTAATTATTATTATATTAATTATTATTCGACTATTTATATTTTGATATTTTTATATTTTGATATATTAAATTATACTATTTTATAGTATATTCATTCCTATTTTTATTTCTAGTTATATCATATTTATATCATAGTATAGATATAGAATAGAATATATAATTCTAGAATTTAAATTCTATTTTCTATTAATTTGAATATCTGAAATAGATCCAATTAATAGATCGTGTCTCATGCATATACTTTTAATTAAAAGAAATTATAATTTAATAATAAATTGAATAATAAAAAAAATTAAACTAAAACAAAAAAAGCATGTTGATTATATCAAAAATGAGGAGGCACCAATAACTATAATTCGTCATGGGTAGGGACATTATTGCCGATATAATAACTTCTATAAGAAATGCTGACATGGATAAAAAGGGAAGGGTTCAAATAGCATCTACTAATATCACTAAAAATATTGTTAAAATACTTTTACGAGAAGGTTTTATTGAAAACGTTCGAAAACATCAAGAAAGTAAAAAAAAATTCTTGGTTTTAACCTTACGACATAGAAAGACTAGGAAAGGGAATAAAATTATTTTAAAGCGTATCAGCCGACCCGGTCTACGAATTTATTCCAACTATCAACAAATTCCTAAGATTTTAGGCGGAATGGGGATTATAATTCTTTCTACTGCTCGAGGTATAATGACAGATCGAGAAGCTCGACTAGCAAAAATTGGAGGAGAAATTTTGTGTTATATATGGTGATTCTCCTGCGGTAACTTAATACTCTCTCGAATTTACTATTTATCTATTTGTAAAATAGAGAGGAGAAGTGAATTATAGAATTATAGAACTCTTCCTCTAGTAGTTGATACTTAAAGGGGGTTATCTGAAATGAAAGAACAAAAATTTATTCATGAGGGTTTAATTACTGAGTCACTTTCCAACGGTATGTTTCGAGTTCGATTAGATAATCAAGATCTAATTCTAGGTTATATTTCAGGGAGAATCCGACGCAGTTTTATACGTATACTACCCGGAGATAGAGTAAAAATAGAAATGAGTCGTTATGATTCAACCAGGGGACGCATAATTTATAGACTTCGAAAAAAAGATTCGAACGATTAGATCATTCTTTTAAACATCCCCCTCGTAGGGGTATAATTCGAAAAAAAAAACTAATTTTTGTTTCCAAAAAAATAGATTCAGAATGAAGGTAAGGAATAAAAAATATGAAAATAAGGGCTTCTGTTCGTAAAATTTGTGAAAAATGTCGACTGATCCGTAGGCGCGGGCGAATTATAGTAATTTGTTCCAATCCGAGACATAAACAGAGACAGGGATAATTCTTCTCAAGTTCTAAATAAAGAACTTTATAAAAGAAAAAAACCCATGTACATGTAAAAAGAAAGAAAAAAGAATCAGTTTTCATATAAAATGGATATTCCGCGTATCTTTCTGTATATCTCTGATTCTTCCTTATTTTTTTTTTTATTCTTATGAATATGAGATAATAAAATATGACAAAACCTATAGCAAAAATTGGTTTACGTAAGAATGCACGTATTGGTTCACATAAGAATGAACGTCGAATACCGAAAGGAGTTATTCATGTTCAAGCGAGTTTCAACAATACTATTGTAACTGTTACAGACGTACGAGGTCGGGTAGTTTCTTGGGCTTCCGCGGGGACTTCTGGATTCAGAAGCACAAGAAAAGGAACACCTTATGCTGCTCAAGCAGCAGCACTCAACGCTATTCGTACAGTAGTGGATCAGGGTATGCAACGAGCAGAAGTTATGATAAAGGGTCCAGGTCTCGGAAGAGATGCGGCATTACGAGCCATTCGTAGAAGCGGAATACTATTAAGTTTCGTACGTGATGTAACACCCATGCCACATAATGGATGTCGCCCCCCTAAAAAAAGACGTGTGTAGAAATAAGAATTCAAGAGATTCCAATAAAAATAAATGAGTCAATGATCCGATCCAATAATCATAAAGAAAATAAAAATAATAGTATGGTTCTAGAAGAAGTAGCAGGATCCACTCGAACACTACAGTGGAAATGTGTTGAATCAAGAGTAGACAGCAAGCGCCTTTATTATGGTCGTTTCGTTCTGTCCCCGCTTATGAAAGGTCAAGCCGATACCGTAGGTATTGCCATGCGAAGGGCTTTACTTGGCGAAATAGAAGGAACATTTATCACACGTGCAACATCTGAGAATGTGCTGCACGAATATTCTACGATAGTAGGTATTGAAGAATCAGTACATGATATTTTAATAAATTTGAAAGAAATTGTATTGAAAAGTAATCTATATGGAGTTAGGGACGCATCCATTTGCGTCAGAGGTCCAAAATACATAACCGCTCAAGATATCATCTCACCACCTTCTGTAGAAATAGTTGACACGACACAGCATATAGCTAACCTGACAGAACCAATTGATTTGTGTATTGAATTACAAATCAAGAGAGATCGCGGATATCATATGAAATCTACAAACGAATCTCACGATGGAAGTTATCCTATAGATACTGTATCCATGCCTGTTCTAAATGCGAATCATAGTATTCATTCTTACGGGAATGGGAATGAAAAACAAGAAATACTCTTTCTAGAAGTATGGACGAATGGAAGTTTAACTCCTAAAGAAGCACTTTATGAAGCTTCTCGTAATTTGATTGATTTATTGATTCCCTTTCTACATGCAGAAAAAAAGGACATGAATTTCGAGGAAAATGAAAACAGATCGAATCTACCCCCTTTTTCCTTTCAAGACAAATTCACTGATTTAAAGAAAAACAAAAAACGAATTCCATTAACATGTATTTTTATTGACCAATCAGAATTGCCTTCCAGGGCCTATAATTATCTCAAAAGGTCCAATATACATACATTATTGGACCTTTTGAGTCATAGTCAAGAGGATCTTATGAAAATGGAATATTTTCGCATAGAAGATGTAAAACAGATATTGGGCACTCTACAGAAGCATTTTTCAATCAATTTACCTAAGAAAAAGTGTTAATTTTAAATCCGTTGGAATTCTAAAATTTTTTAGTTTTTTTTTATAAAGAAAAAAGAATAGAATGAGTTTTGAATCTACGGCACGATCCATATATTTGCGGATATAGATCATAAACCTACTTAAGATTATAAAATTGATTGATGTATCTAGGGAAGATCCAGAACGGGATCTTCCTTAGATACCTATGTCCTGGCATTTCACGGTTTAATCAATTTTAAAAAGACCTAAAGTTAGGGATTTCTCAATAGGCAATGTTGCTCCAATACCTAACCAAAGAGCTACTGCAGTACCGATCAAAAAGACTGTTGTAGCTACTGGACGACGAAATGGATTTTGGAATTTATTGACATTCTCCAAAAAGGGTACTGTCAATAATCCTATTGGTACTGAAACCATTAAAAGAACACCCAATAACTTATTTGGTACTGTACGAAGTATTTGAAATACGGGAAAGAAGTACCATTCGGGTAATATTTCCAACGGAGTTGCAAATGGATCTGCCGGTTCACCAATCATTGACGGCTCTAGAACTGCTAAGCCTACATTACATGCAATAGTGCCTAGAATTACTACTGGAAAAATATATAAAAGATCATTGGGCCATGCAGGTTCTCCATAATAATTATGCCCCATACCCTTAGCCAATTTAGCTCTTAATACAGGATCGTTCAAATCAGGTTTCTTTGTTATTTGGATAGGTGAATTCTTAAGGATCCATCCCCCAAAAGAACCGGACATGATAATTTTTTATCATCCGGCTCGAGCACAAGAATCAAAAGAATGACAGAAATAGATCCATAGAACATAAATGGGTACATAGAGAATCTATATTTCATATCATACATATCTACATATACAATGTAGAATGAGTAGAATGACTCTATGTAAGAAAAGATTTATAAAATTCCATTTCCCCGGGTTGCAACGATTCATTGCTCATTGCAAAGAATTCAGTTCTGGCAAAGAAATGCTCCATATCCAAGCAGGCTTACAACGATAATGATCAAGTGCTTTTTGGATTATCTCATGTCTTTTGTTTGCTATTTATCCCCACAAAATCTCGATTTTCTTACATACAACAATACAAAGTTTTTACTTATTATTAATAAAGTCTAATCTCTGTTCTTCTTTAGATCCCTTATTTCACTCCGATAGTATTATAGATCAGGGTCGATGCAAAGGAAATGAATGCATCTACATACTATAATTAGATTACTATCAAATCAAATTAATCAAATAAATACTATCTATCTAATCTAATATCTAATTACTAATAAATTAATAAATTATAATTTTATAATTATTATAATATATAATTATATAATAAAAAAAATCAAACAAAGTGGAATAGATAGAACATGGATCATGCCACATCACTTATTCTAGGGATCTTACGGAGCCTGTTCATGCATAACATGATTAGGGTATAATCATAGAAAAGATTCTCCTCAAGCTAACCGGCCTATCCTATGCTACATAAGGGGATTGACCTGATGGTTGGATGCAGAGACACATTGGGTTGTGAATTCCAACGTGGCGGAAAAAATCATATATCCGCATGGAACAATCAATAGTTCAAGTCACACACTCCCATAATCCATCCTCTTTTAGTAAAATATACTTCAACTATTCGTAACAATACAATACTTCAGAGTTGAAGAGAAGTATCCAAATAACATGCCTTAATTTTTCAATAATCCATATTTGTTTTGTAGCAATTAAATATTTTTGTTCCTCCCCTATATGATAAATTACAAATATATATGATCTGCCTTTTCTATAAAGGACCTGAAATGCCTTGCTTACGTATCATTGGGAAGTGCATTAACATAAATACGGCAGTAAGAAGAGGTAATACAAAAGTATGTAAACTATAAAAACGAGTCAAAGTGGATTGGCCCACACTAGCGCTTCCACGTAATAATTCTACCAGGGACGATCCTATTATAGGAATAGCTTCAGGCACGCCTGTTACGATTTTTACTGCCCAATAGCCAATTTGGTCCCGAGGTAAGGAATAACCAGTTACGCCAAAAGATGCGGTCAATACAGCCAGAACCACCCCCGTAACCCAAGTTAATTCGCGGGGTTTTTTAAACCCACCCGTAAGATACACACGAAATACGTGCAAGATCATCATTAGAACCATCATACTTGCTGACCATCGATGAACTGATCGAATTAACCAACCAAAATTGGCCTCAGTCATTATGTATTGAACAGAGGAAAAAGCCTCTGTAACAGTTGGACGATAGTAAAAAGTCATAGCAAAACCCGTAGCCACTTGTACTAAAAAACAAGTAAGCGTAATCCCGCCTAGACAATAAAATATGTTGACATGAGGAGGAACATATTTACTAGTTATATCATCTGCAATCGCTTGAATCTCGAGACGTTCTTCGAACCAATCATATACTTTATTGAGATAGGTAACCCAAGAAGGACTCCCCCTCTGAGAGCCACATATGAGAATTTCATCTCGTACGGCTCAAGCCGAAACACACAAATACTGGTTCAATGGATATGTAATAGATAGTTCAAAACTTCTTGGGTCTTAGCCACGTCACTCTATTTGACCCAAAGATACGAAGTAAGAATAAGAAAAATCCGGAATCTCTTCTTTGTGATGATAATGCCAAGAAATACAATCTCAAGTTGGCTCCTCCATCTTTCTTTTATGTTAATTATAACAGGCCTCTTGAATCTTCTCTTCCCTATCTTTTTTTTTTTTTTAACTTTATTTGATATTATTTGATAAGAATTATCTTGTTGAGACCCTATGAATCAATTGAAACCTCAGATTCATACTAGAACCACGATGATTTAAGAAAGCAAAAGCTAAACTAAAAGTTTCTCTGAGTAAAAACCATTTGATCATCACTTATTCAATGAATGTAATGACTCAATAAAATCTATATCTATAGCTATAGCTATAGAAAGAGTTTTCTTTTGGTCAAAACTGAAAGGAAAAATTTGTTTGATTTCGAAAAAGCCTATTTCCATCCGCTTGCGAGGTCTGAAGAATAGGTATGAATCATAGTTCAAATATTTCTTTTATTGATCTATTCTATATAGTCCGTGCTCCAGAGACTAGAATAAATATCTGACGAAGTAGAATCATCTTGATAGAGATGACAGGTACATTCTCTGTATTATCAATAGGATCAATTATAACAAGTCACACGCTCATATTCCGGAAATGAAATATTGAAACAAATAAATTTCACGATCGAACTACCAGAATAGTCTATAAATACAAGTCTTAAGCAATCTTAAGTTGAAGTATTAAGTAAGTTTAAGTAAAATAATACTTTTTTATTGATTTATTGAAAAATAAGGACTTCCCGTTTTTATAAACTTTTATAAATTTTATAAACTAATTCATTGAAATTCCGTCCAGTAAAATGGAAGAATTATAAATTTCCAAAATAATAGATAAAAATATTGCAAATAGAGCCATTGCAACCCCCATAATTGGTGTAGTCCCCCATCCTGGAGCTACTTTTCCATATTCCGAATTCAATGGTTTCAATAAATTCCCTACGTTAGTTCGTCTTGGCCCAGATCTAGAACTACTCTCAACGGTTTTTGTAGCCATAAATCCTCTTTCATCATGAGTTGAAATCTGTTGACTTTGTATATCCTTCCGTTTTAGTTGTAAATAAACGACATTGTGGTGATCCATTGTGATCTTGAAATTATCGAAAAATGGAAACAGCAACCCTAGTCGCCATCTCCATATCCGGTTTACTTGTAAGCTTTACTGGGTACGCCTTATATACCGCTTTTGGGCAACCCTCGCAAAAATTAAGAGATCCCTTCGAAGAACATGGGGACTAGTTGAAGTAATGAGCCCCCCATATTCATATTGGGGGGCTCATTACTTCCATGGAGATAATGAAAAATCATTTCATTTTTTTAGTTGGAACTTTAGGTGGTTCTCGAAAAAAGATAGCGAAAAAGATTATTCCTAAAGTTGAAACTAACAGGAATGTATAAACCAATGCTTCCATAGATTCGATCGTGGTTTACAATTATAGCTTCCATACCTATTCATTTTGGGTCATTTACAAAAAAAAATTATAAATTTAAATTTACAATTTGCTATTACTATAACTATAATATAAATAACTATAATATAAATTCTAAATGATAGTATAATATTTACTATATACCATATTTAATACTATAATTTATATAATTTAGTATTACTTAGTATTACTATAATTCTATCTATCTATCTATCTATATATATATAAATATATAAGTATAATATAAATAGTATAATATAAATATTAATATAAATATAATAATAATAAAAAAATAAATAAAATAAATAATAATATAGATAATAATAGATAATAAAAAAAGATAAAAAAAAAAATATATATATATATAGGCAAAGGAATCTTGTATCAAACTACTTGTCTCCTTGTAGTTGGATCTCCAAGTTTTTGGAATGCTCCAAATTCCACTTGAGCATCCAAATCTGGATCAATACCGGCAAAAACATCTCTAAACAAGGTTCTGGCGCCGTGCCAAATGTGTCCGAAAAAAAAGAGCAAAGCAAATGTAGTATGCCCAAAAGTGAACCAACCCCTCGGACTGCTACGAAAAACACCATCGGATTTCAAAGTAGCCCGGTCTAATTCAAAAATTTCACCTAATTGGGCACGTCTAGCATATTTTTTCACAGTAGCAGGATCACTATAACTGACTCCATTGAGTTCTCCACCATAGAATTCAACAGTTACCCCTACTTGTTCAACACTATACTTTGATTCTGCCCTTCTAAAAGGAACATCGGCCCTCACAATTCCGTCTCCATCTACCAAAACTACCGGAAATGTTTCAAAAAAGGTAGGCATACGACGTACAAAGAGTTCGCGCCCTTCTTTATCTCTAAATATGGGGTGCCCTAACCACCCAACAGCTATTCCATCCCCGTTGTCCATTGAACCTGCTCTGAATAATCCCCCTTTCGCCGGATTATTACCAATGTAATCGTAAAAAGCTAATTTTTCGGGAATTTTGGACCAAGCTTCTGATAAGCTCAGATTTTCGGCTAGTCCGGCCCCAACTCTTCGATATATTTCTTGCTGGAAGTATCCCTGATCCCACTGATAACGAGTGGGGCCAAA